CATAGCATAGGAGAAACTACTCTTTTTTTTTTTTCAATATCCCCTCGTTATTAGTTACTAACCCTAGTGATTGGATTTATATGCTTATTCTGATCGGAATATTCAAATGATTTTCATCGAATGACTATTCATCTATTGTATTTTCATGTAAATGAGGGGCAAGAAAGTTCTATGGAAAAATGGCGGTTCGATTCGATGTTGTTTAACGGGGAGTTAGAATACAGGTGTAGGCTAAGTAAATCAATGGACAGTCTTGGTCCTTTTGAAAATACCAGTGTAAGTGAAGATCCAATTTTAAATGATATGGATAAAGACATTTTAAATTTTAGCGACAAGTCTAATTACAGTAATGTTGATCATTTAGTCGGCGACAGATACATTCGGAATTTCATATCTGATGACACTTTTTTCGTTAGGGATAGTAATAGGGACAGTTATTCCATATATTTTGATATTGAAAATAAAAATTTTGAGATTGACAACAACCGTTCTTTTCTAAGTGAACTAAAAAGTTCTTTTTATAGTTATCAGACTTCTAGTTATATGAATAATGCACCCCAAAGTGACGATACTCGCCACGATCGTTACATGTATGATACTAATTCTCATTATAGTTTGAATAATCACATTAATAGTTGTATTGACAGTTATCTTGGTTCTCAAATTTGTATTGATAGTTATATTTTAAGCAACAGTAACAATTACAGTGACAGCTACATTTATAGTTACATTTGTGGCGAAAGCGTAAATAGTAGTAAAAGCGAGAGTTCCAGTATAAAAACTAGCACAGATGATAGTGATTTTAGTATAAGTTCTAATAATTTAAATGTAACTCAAAAATACAGGCATTTGTGGATTCAATGCGAAAATTGTTATGGATTAAATTATAAGAAATTTTTAAAATCAAAAATGAATATTTGTGAACAATGTGGATGTCATTTGAAAATGAGTAGTTTTGATAGAATCGAACTTTCGATTGATCCCGGTACTTGGGATCCTATGAACGAAGACATGGTCTCTCTGGATCCCATTGAATTTCATTCGGAGGAGGAACCTTATAAAGATCGTATTGATTCTTATCAAAAAAATACAGGATTAACTGAGGCTGTTCAAACAGGCACAGGTCAACTAAATGGTATTCCCGTAGCAATTGGTGTTATGGATTTTCAGTTTATGGGTGGTAGTATGGGATCTGTAGTGGGCGAAAAAATCACACGTTTGGCCGAGTATGCTACCAATCAATTTTTACCTCTTATTCTAGTGTGTGCTTCCGGAGGAGCACGCATGCAAGAAGGAAGCTTGAGCTTGATGCAAATGGCTAAAATATCTTCCGCTTTATATGATTATCAATTAAATAAAAAGTTATTTTATGTAGCAATCCTTACATCCCCTACCACAGGCGGGGTGACGGCTAGTTTTGGTATGTTGGGAGATATCATTATTGCCGAACCCAATGCTTATATTGCATTTGCAGGTAAAAGAGTAATTGAACAAACATTGAATAAGACAGTACCTGAGGATTCACAAGTGGCTGAATATTTATTCCATAAGGGCTTATTCGATCCAATCGTACCACGTAATCCTTTAAAGGGCGTTCTGAGTGAGTTATTTCGGCTACATGCTTTCTTTCCTTTGAATGAAAATTAGATTAGAGCCTTAGAGTCTTAATTTAATAAAACTTAATAAATTTTTTTATGTGTGGTGATCAAGTAGTTATTTAATTTATAGGAATCAAAGTCAAAATCCGAAGAATGGATTTTGACTTTGGTAACATAAGATTGAATTATAGAAAGAACCATCCGGATCGTTTTTTTATCGATATTCCTGGTTACTAATACTAACTAGGAAATCTCTATTAAACAAAAGAGTGAATTCTTTCGCTTTCTTCCGTGGAATTAGTTAACAAGGTCTTGCATCTTTCTATATCTCCCGAAAATAATCCCCCACTAAGAATCCTTTTTGTTGGATCGTATTATAACGAATTCTTTGGGAGTTTTTAGGAAATACTTTAACATTTTATTAAATTATGAAATTTATAAGACAAGAAAAGATAATAACTACTAAGTACGAATATAAAAAGGGTGGATTATCGTATATATATATTTCATGTAGAAACATGTAGAAAGATGAATAGGTCCATTTATTTATATATTTATTGTATTTTATTAATTAATATATATTTCTTAAAACATATACTTATAGACTCCCTATCCCTATTAAGTATATATATACTCACTTAGGTATACTTAGTATAATATAACAATTATATATGAATTATAAGATATCTTTATAACAATATAAGGATAAGGTTCAAATATAAAACAATAAATATAACAATAAATAACAGGTACAAATATTAAATCGAGGTACCCATTCTATGATAACTCTCAACAGTCTCCCCTCCATTTTTGTGCCTTTAGTGGGCTTAGTATTTCCGGCAATTGCAATGGCTTCTTTATCTCTTTATGTTCAAAAAAACAAGATTTTTTAGATACAACAAGGACAAATCTTATATATATATATTTTTTTTCAAGACTTACTTGGATCATAACACGGATATCTATTTAGTAAAATATGGTATAATATGCGGCTTCCTTCGGGCATAAGCTCTTATGTATGTGTAAACATGATAAATGAATTATAACTATTTTCAAATAGATCGGAGAATTTCTGAAATGTAAAGTCAATATATCTATATGTATTAGGAAATCATATGAAAGGGATGTTATTATTTTAGTTTGGATCTAAGAAATTCGATGAATTATCCCTAAAGGTTCACATCATAATAGTGCTGGTTGATGAGAGTTACTTCGGAAACAAAAAAAAGTAAAAAAAAATTATTTTTGTTATTCTCCCAATTCCAATAAAATGCAACTAGGTCTAGTTAGAGTATGAGTTGGCGATCAGAACGTATATGGGTAGAACTTATAGCGGGGTCTCGAAAAACAAGTAATTTCTGTTGGGCCTTTATTCTTTTTTTAGGTTCATTAGGGTTTTTATTGGTTGGAACGTCCAGTTATTTTGGTAGGAATTTTATATCTTTATTTCCTTCTCAGCAAATAATTTTTTTTCCACAAGGTATCGTGATGTCTTTCTATGGGATCGCAGGTCTTTTTATTAGCTCCTATTTGTGGTGCACAATTTCGTGGAATGTAGGTAGTGGTTATGATCGATTCGATATAAAAGAGGGCATAGTGTGTATTTTTCGTTGGGGATTTCCTGGAAAAAATCGTCGCATATTCCTCCGATTCCTTATGAAAGACATTCAGTCCATCAGAATAGAAATTAAAGAGGGTATTTATGCTCGTCGTGTCCTTTATATGGAAATAAAAGGACAAGGAGCCATTCCCTTGACTCGTACTGATGAGAATTTTACTCCACGAGAGATTGAGCAAAAAGCTGCTGAATTGGCCTATTTCTTGCGTGTACCAATTGAAGTATTTTGAAAAAAGGAACTGAAGAATGAATACTTTGCAAGAGATAAAAAACTCAAGAATCATCTTTTTTTCTATAGCATAACTTAACTGAAGTTTCTTCAGAACGCTTACTCGAGCCAAAGCAAACGTATATGAAACAATTCTAAAACGAAATTGTTTATGTCCACAATTTTTTTTATGCGTATGTAAATCCACTTAACTCAATTCAGTAACAAATCTAAATGATAGATTCATCATATATCAAAACAAAACATTTCATCATAAAGTAAAGAATTTTTTTCTAAATATTTGATATTTTGATAGAGCGGGAGTTCTTTCGTCTCGAAATCCGACTACTATTAATTTGAAGAGGGCTCTTTCTTATTCTATATTCTTTCTAAATTCAAGGACTAACCGCTGTACTGAATCACAAAAAAATCCGGAAATACATCGATGACTTGTAATAGAACTTATGCTTGATAGAAATATTAGTATCATATAGAGTCGACGAATGAGGTGCGTTCATTAAAAATTTTAAAATTCACAGACGAAAAAATGGCAAAAAAGAAAGTATTAATTTCCCTTCTATATCTTGCATCTATAGTATTTTTGCCTTGGTGGATCTCTCTCTCATTTAATAAAAGTCTGGAATCTTGGTTTACTAATTGGTGGAATACTAGGCAATCCGAAATTTTTTTGAATGATATTCAAGAAAAGAGTATTCTAAAAGAATTCATAGACTTAGAGGAACTCTTACGTTTGGACGAAATGATAAAGGAATACCCGGAAACACATTTACAAAAGCCTCGCATCGAAATCTACAAAGAAACGATCCAATTGATCAAGATGCACAACGAGGATCGCATCCATACAATTTTACACTTCTCGACAAATATAATCTGTTTCGGTATTCTAAGTGGTTATTCTATTCTAGGTAATGAAGAACTTGTTATTCTTAACTCTTGGTTTCAAGAATTCCTATACAACTTAAGCGACACAATAAAAGCTTTTTCTATTCTTTTATTAACTGATTTATGTATAGGATTCCATTCGCCCCACGGTTGGGAATTAATGATTGGCTCTGTCTACAAAGATTTTGGATTTGCTCATAATGATCAAATTATATCCGGTCTTGTTTCTACTTTTCCAGTCATTTTAGATACAATTTTTAAATATTGGATCTTTCGTTATTTAAATCGTGTATCTCCTTCACTTGTAGTGATTTATCATTCAATGAATGACTGAAAAGTGATCGAACGATCCAATTATAATATTTGTTACTTTGTACATAAGCAAAACATTCAAAATTGTACTTACTACCCATCCAAGGAATTCCTCCAATATTCCAGTAAAATTATTTATATTTAATATTTAAGTAAATAGCAAAATTATAGATAGGGAACTATACTAGCGACCTACCTAATTTTATTGTAGAAATTTTCGGGATCAATGATTGGACCATGCAAACTAAAAATACCTTTTCTTGGATAAAGAAAGAGATTACTCGATCCATTTCCGTATCGCTCATGATATATATACTAACCCAGGCACCCCTTTCAAATGCATATCCCATTTTTGCACAGC